CGTAATAATAGAGTTTTCATGTTAATTTTAGACATATAAATATGAGCTATAAATTTTTATACTAAATAAATTTATTTATATTAATATTATTTATAAAAATTATTTATTTTATATTTTTATTTTAATATATAAAGTTTTATTTTGGCTTTTAAATTTGTTATTAGTTTAATTTATATGTAAATTTTTGTGGGAAATTTTATTTATTTTAATAGTAATTAATTTTTTTATTAATCGCAGTAATTAATATTATTAATTAAGGAAACTTAGAAATAGTAATATTGAAGAGTATTGGCTAAATTTGTGCCAGCAGCCGCGGTTATACGAATAGTACAAATAAATTTTTTTAGTTTGAGTTAAATTGATTATTTATGAAATAAAAATAAATTTATTAGGTGAAATTTTAAATTTATAATAATTTTAGATAAAATAATTAAAGCTTAGAAATTTTATTGATAAACTAGGATTAGATACCCTATTATTTAAAATGTATTTTTGAAAACTAAGGTAGTAGTAGTTATGTTCTTGAAACTTAAAAAATTTGGCGGTATTTTAGTCTATTCAGAGGAACCTGTCTTGTAATCGATAATCCACGATGGACCTTACTTAAGTTTGTAATCAGTTTATATACCGTCGTTATTAGAATATTTTATAAGAAAGTTAATTTTCAAGATTTTTAAAAAGAAAATATATCAGATCAAGGTGTAGCTTATATTTAAGTATTGATGGGTTACAATAAAATTATTTAAATGGATATAAATTTGAAATATTTATTGAAAGTGGATTTGATAGTAAAATTATATAGATAAATAATTTGATTTTAGCTCTAAAGTATGCACACATCGCCCGTCACTCTTATTATTAAGGTAAGATAAGTCGTAACATAGTAGATGTACTGGAAAGTGTACCTAGAATGCAATTTAAAGCTTATTAAGTAAAGCATTTCATTTACATTGAAAAGATTTTTGTGCAAATCAATATAAATTGATTATATTTTATTTATTAATTAATTTTTTTTTTATTATAAATTATTAAAAATAATTATTATGTGTTTTGTTTAAGTATTTTATAAAGAAAAAATAATTTTAATTATAGTTAAATAGTATTGTGAAAGAAAATTGAAATAATTTGAAAAATTAATATTTAAAAAGAAAATTTAATTTGTTGTACCTTGTGTATCAGGGTTTATTAAATAAAAATTATTTAATATAATTTTCTCGATTTTAAAAGAGTTAATATGTTATAAAAGTTAATGTGATAAAATTATTTTATATAATATGTTGGAAATGAAATGTTATTCGTTTTTAAAGGTATCTAGTTCTTTAAGAAATAAATTTAATTTAGAAATTTTATATTATTTAATTAAGTATATTAATTAAATAATTGTTTTATTTTAATATTTTGTGGGATAAGCTATGAAATAAATTATTAAAAATTATTAAATAATTTAATAAATATAAGCTTAGAAATAGTTATTATTAATGAAATTGTTATAATTTATTTTATTAAATTGATTATTTATTTAATTTTAATTATGTATTAAAGTATTTATTTTAATTATAAAAATAAAAAAATAATGATAAAATTAGTATATTATATTGTATAAATATAATTAATTGATAAGTTTTTATAAAGAACTCGGCAAAAATAATGTTCGCCTGTTTAACAAAAACATGTCTTTTTGAAATTTTTTAAAGGTCTAGCCTGCCCACTGAATAATTTAAATGGCCGCAGTATACTAACTGTGCAAAGGTAGCATAATCATTAGTCTTTTAATTGAAGGCTGGTATGAATGGTTGGACGAGATATTAACTGTTTCATAAAAAATTATGATAGAATTTTATTTTTTAGTTAAAAAGCTAAAATAAAATTAAAAGACGAGAAGACCCTATAAATCTTTATATATATAAATTATTATAATTTTATAGATTTTTTTTATTATAATAGTTAATTGTATTTTATTGGGGTGATATTAAAATTTAATAAACTTTTAATTTTAAAAATCATTAATTTATGAATAATTGATCCGTTAATAACGATTAAAAAAATAAGTTACTTTAGGGATAACAGCGTAATTTTTTTGGAGAGTTCATATCGATAAAAAAGATTGCGACCTCGATGTTGGATTAAGATATAATTTTAGGTGTAGCCGCTTAAATTTTAAGTCTGTTCGACTTTTAAATTCTTACATGATCTGAGTTCAAACCGGCGTAAGCCAGGTTGGTTTCTATCTTTAAAAAATTAAAATATTTCAGTACGAAAGGACCTAATATTTAATAAATAATTATTTTTATATTGAATATAAATAATTTATACTATTTTGGCAGATTAGTGCAATAAATTTAGAATTTATTTATGTGAATTTTATCACAAATAGTACTTGTTTTTTATAGAAAATTTATTATTTATTATTGGTAGTTTACTATTAATTATTTTTGTATTAGTAAGAGTTGCATTTTTAACTCTTTTAGAGCGTAAAGTTTTAGGGTATATTCAAATTCGTAAGGGTCCTAATAAGGTTGGTATTGCAGGTATTCCTCAGCCTTTTTGTGATGCGATCAAATTATTTACTAAGGAACAGACTTATCCTTTATTATCAAATTATATTTCTTATTATTTTTCTCCTATTTTTTCTTTATTTCTTTCTTTGTTAGTTTGAACATGTATGCCTTTATTTGTAAAGCTTTTTTCTTTTAATTTGGGATTACTATTTTTTTTATGTTGTACAAGTTTAGGAGTATATACAGTAATAATTGCTGGTTGATCTTCTAATTCTAATTATGCTTTATTAGGAGGTTTGCGGGCGGTTGCACAAACTATTTCTTATGAAGTTAGATTAGCTTTAGTTTTATTAAGTTTTATTTTTTTAATTGGAGGTTATAATATATTAATATTTTATAAATATCAGTTATTTATTTGGTTTTTATTTATTATGTTTCCAATGGCTTTAGTTTGATTTAGAATTTCTTTAGCTGAAACTAATCGAACTCCCTTTGACTTTGCAGAAGGTGAATCTGAATTAGTTTCTGGGTTTAATGTAGAATATAGAAGAGGGGGATTTGCTTTAATTTTTTTAGCAGAATATGCTAGAATTTTATTTATAAGTATATTATTTTGTGTAATATTTTTAGGTAGAGATGTATTTTCTTTATTATTTTATGTTAAGTTAACTTTTATTTCTTTTATGTTTATTTGAGTTCGAGGAACTTTACCTCGGTTTCGTTATGATAAATTAATATATTTAGCTTGAAAAAGATTTTTACCTTTTTCGTTAAATTTTTTATTATTTTTTGTAGGATTTAAGGTTTTTGTAATTTATTTAATTTAAATAATTTATTTTAGTAAAGTTAATAGAAAATTTAATTTCTATCTTATGTTTTCAAAACATATGCTTATTTCAAGCTCATTAACTAATTTAATAAATTATCTCATCATTTAATGATTAATGGGTTGAATATAAAATAAGAAAAATATACTACTGTTAAAATTTGACCGATTAAAACATAAGGTTCTTCTACAGGTCGAGCTCCAATTCATGTTAATAAGATTACAGTAACTGTTATTAATCAAAATAAGATTTGGTTAATAGGGTAAAATTGAATACCTCGAAATTTACTTAAATGATAGAATGGAAGAATTGCTAAAATGGCAATAGATAATACAAGAGCAATTACTCCTCCTAATTTATTAGGAATAGAGCGTAAAATAGCATATGCAAATAAAAAATATCATTCAGGTTGAATATGTACTGGGGTAACTAATGGATTAGCTGGGATAAAATTATCAGGATCTCCTAACAAATAAGGGTTAATTAAAACTAATAAAATAAGAATTATTGTTATTACAATAAATCCTACAATATCCTTAAATGTGAAATATGGATGGAATGGAATTTTATCAATATTTGAATTTAATCCTATAGGGTTATTGGAACCTGTTTCATGTAAAAATAAAATATGAATTATTGTTATTGCAAGAACAATAAAAGGTAAAATAAAATGAAATGTAAAAAATCGTGTTAGAGTTGCATTGTCAACCGCAAATCCTCCTCACACTCATTGAACTAAATCAATTCCTAAGTAAGGAATAGCTGAAAGTAAATTAGTAATTACAGTAGCCCCTCAAAAAGATATTTGTCCTCATGGTAATACATATCCTATAAAAGCTGTTCCTATTACTAAAAATAAAATAATTACTCCTACTAATCAAGTAGGGGTAAATAGGTAGGATCCATAATAAATTCCACGTCCTACATGTAAGTAAATACAAATAAAGAAAAATGATGCACCATTAGCGTGTATAGTTCGTAGTAATCATCCATAATTTACATCTCGACAAATGTGATTAACTCTATTAAAAGCTAAATTAACATCTGCTGTATAGTGTATAGCTAGGAATAACCCAGTAAGAATTTGAATTATTAAACATAAGAATAAAAGGGATCCAAAATTTCATCATGCAGAAATATTAATAGGTGCTGGAAGGTCTACTAGAGCTCTGTTTGCAATTCTAAGAATAGGGTGTTTAACTCGTAAAGGTTTGTTCATTAGTTAAATATAGGACGTAGAGGTCCCTTAAATAATTTAGTAATTTTAACTACGGCAATTAAGGTAATTAATAAATAATTTATTAATATAATAGTTAGTAAATTAGTTGGGTAATTATATAATTTTATAAGAGATATAGAATTTTCTATAATATATGAATTTATATCAAAAATTGATTTAATTTCTATGTTTGAATATTGTGTTAAAATATTTTTATCCATGAAAATTAAAATGGAGATTCTTAATAAAAATATAATAATTGTTGTTATTATTAGTTTAATTGAAAATGTAAATATTTCATTAGAAGCTAATGATGTAACATAAATAAATAGGACTAATATTCCACCTAAGAATACTAAAAATAAGATATAGGAAAATCAGAATGTTTTAGTTATTAGTCCTGATGTAAGACAAATTAATGTTGTTTGAATTAATAGAGTTAATCCTATAGCTAATGGGTGTTTTATATTTAAAAAAATAAAATTAAAAATAAGTAATAATGTTAATAAAATTCATTGTATAATATCAAGAGGTAGTTTAATTAAAATATTAATTTTGGGGATTAATGATAAAGAAATTTCTTTTCTCTTGAAGTTTTAAAAGGATATATCTTATTTTTGATTTACAAGACCAATGTTTTTATTAAACTATTAAAACTAATGTTAACAATTTTAAATTGAATTTTATCGAGTGTTTTATTTATTATAGGAGTGTTTACTTTTGTTTCTAATCGTAAGCATTTATTGTCTATACTATTAAGATTGGAATATATTGTTTTAAGATTATTTTTATTATTATTTATTTATTTAAATATACTTAATTTTGAATTTTTTTTTAGAATAATATTTTTGACTTTTAGTGTTTGTGAGGGGGCATTAGGTCTTTCCATTTTAGTTAGAATAATTCGTACTCATGGTAATGATTATTTTCAAAGCTTTAATATTTTACAATGTTAAAAATTATTATTTTTATTTTATTTTTATTTCCTTTATGTTTATTACATAATACTTATTGAATGGTTCAAGGTTTTTTATTTTTATTAAGATTTATTTTTATTTTAATAAATATATATAGAAATTATTTTATATCTATTTCTTATTTTTTTGGTTGTGATATAATTTCTTATGGATTAATTTTATTAAGTTTATGAATTGTTTCTTTAATATTAATGGCTAGAGAGTCTGTTTTTAAATATGGTAATTATGTAAATTTATTTTTAGTTAATATTATTTTGTTGTTAGTTTTATTAGTTTTGACTTTTAGAAGAATAAGATTGTTCATATTTTATTTATTTTTTGAAAGAAGATTGATTCCTACATTATTTCTTATTTTAGGTTGAGGATATCAACCTGAACGTTTACAGGCTGGTGTTTATTTATTATTTTATACTTTGTTAGTTTCTTTACCTATATTGGTAGGTATTTTTTATGTTTATAAAATTACAGGTACTATAAATTTTTATTTATTAAATAATTATATGTTTGAATTAGAAATTTTATATTTTTCATTAGTAATAGCTTTTTTGGTTAAAATGCCTATATTTTTAGTTCATTTATGACTTCCTAAGGCTCATGTAGAAGCTCCTGTTTCTGGATCTATAATTTTAGCTGGGATTATATTGAAGTTAGGGGGATATGGTTTACTACGGATTTTATCTTTTATACAATTAATAGGTTTAAAATTTAATTATATTTGAGTTAGAATTAGATTAGTGGGGGGTGTGTTAGTTAGTTTAATTTGTTTACGTCAAACAGATTTAAAGGCTTTAATTGCTTATTCATCAGTTGCTCATATAGGAATTGTTTTAGCTGGTTTAATAACAATAACTTATTCTGGTATTTGTGGTTCTTATACTTTAATAATTGCTCATGGATTATGTTCTTCTGGATTATTTTGTTTAGCTAATATTTCTTATGAACGTTTAGGTAGTCGTAGATTATTAATTAATAAGGGTTTATTAAATTTTATACCTTCTATAGCTTTATGATGATTTTTATTAAGTTCTGCTAATATAGCAGCTCCTCCTACTTTAAACTTATTAGGGGAAATTTCTTTAATTAATAGAATTGTTAGTTGATCTTGAGTTTCAATATTAATGTTATCATTATTATCGTTTTTTAGAGCTGCATATACTTTATATTTATATGCTTATAGACAACACGGAAAGATTTTTTCAGGAGCATATTCGTTTAGAGGAGGTTCTGTTCGAGAATTTTTACTTTTATTTTTACATTGATTTCCTTTAAACTTATTGATTTTGAAGGGAGATATGTGTATATTATGATTATGTTTAAATAGTTTAAATAAAATATTGATTTGTGGTGTCATTGATGAGAGTTATTCTCTTTAAACCGTGAAATATTTATCAATTTGTACAATTAGATTTATTAGATTATTTTTTTTTAGATTATCTAGTTTTTTATCAGGTATTATTTTTATTATAAATGATTATAGAATTTTTATTGAATGGGAAGTAGTTTCTTTAAATTCAATAAATATTGTGATAACTTTATTATTAGATTGAATGAGTTTGATTTTTATATCTTTTGTACTAATAATTTCTTGTTTAGTAATTTTTTATAGAAAGGAATATATAAGTAGTGATTATAAAATTAATCGTTTTATTATATTAGTGTTAATATTTGTTAGTTCAATAATATTATTAATTATTAGTCCAAATTTAATTAGAATTTTATTAGGATGAGATGGATTAGGGCTTGTTTCTTATTGTTTAGTAATTTATTTTCAGAATGTAAAATCTTATAATGCTGGTATATTGACAGCATTATCTAATCGAATTGGTGATGTAGCTTTATTATTAGCAATTGCTTGAATATTAAATTATGGAAGATGAAATTATGTATTTTATTTAGAAGTAATAAAAAGTGATTTAGAAATATTAGTAATTGGTAGATTGGTTATATTAGCTGCAATAACTAAGAGTGCTCAAATTCCTTTTTCTTCTTGATTACCAGCTGCGATAGCTGCTCCTACTCCTGTTTCTGCTTTAGTGCATTCATCAACTTTAGTAACAGCAGGGGTTTATTTGTTAATTCGATTTAATATTATTTTAAGAAGATCTTGAATAGGAAATTTATTATTATTAATTTCTGGGTTAACTATATTTATAGCAGGATTAGGTGCTAATTATGAATTTGATTTAAAAAAAATTATTGCTTTATCAACTTTGAGTCAGTTAGGGTTAATAATAAGTATTTTATCAATAGGTTATTATAAATTAGCATTTTTTCATTTATTAACACATGCTTTATTTAAGGCTTTATTATTTATATGTGCGGGAGCTATTATTCACAATATAAATAATTGTCAAGATATTCGTTTAATGGGTAGTTTGAGAATAATAATACCATTAACTTCTTCTTGTTTTAATGTAGCTAATTTAGCTTTATGTGGAATGCCTTTTTTAGCTGGGTTTTATTCAAAGGATTTAATTTTAGAAATAGTTTCTTTATCTTATATTAATATATTTTCTTTTTTCTTATATTTTTTTTCAACAGGTTTAACGGTGTGTTATTCATTTCGATTAGTTTATTATACTATAACTGGGGATTCTAATTTTTCTTCTTTAAATATGTTAAATGATGAGGGTTGGATTATACTAAGGAGTATAATAGGTTTATTAATTTTAAGAATTTTTGGGGGTAGAATGTTAAGTTGATTAATTTTTCCTAGTCCTATAGTAATTGTATTACCCTCTTATTTGAAGTTATTAACTTTATTTGTATGTATTGTAGGTGGATTAATAGGTTATTTAATTTCTAATATTTCTTTATTTTTTTTTAATAAGGCTTTAAGTAACTATAATTCTTCTTATTTTTTAGGATCAATGTGATTTATACCTTATATTTCTACTTATGGGATTATAAATTATTCTTTGATTGCTGGTAAATTAGTTGTTAAATTTTTTGATCAAGGTTGATCTGAATATTTTGGAGGGCAACAATTATATTATAATTTAGTAAAAAATTCTCAATTAAATCAGATATTACAAAATAATAATTTAAAGGTTTATTTATTGAGTTTTATTCTTTGAGTTGTAGTTATATATATATTTATAATTTGTTTTTATTCAAATAGCTTATATTAAGAGTATGACATTGAAGATGTTAGGGAGATAAATTTATCTTTGAATAAGTTTAGTGAATTTTTTTTAGTAATTTATAAAAAAAATTATTTTAATTTTACAATGAAAATGTAATGTTTTATTTAAACTATATAAATTAAAGAAGTATAAATGGAATTTAACCATTAAAAGATAAAAGTTAGCAGCTTTTTCTTGATCATCATACTTCTTTAATTGGAGTATGAATCTCAATTCTATCATTAACAGTGATAAGCCTCTTTTTGGCTTCAATTAAAGAATAAGGGTAAATTATACCTAAGATTAGGTCGAAACTAATTGCAATTTATCGCTTCATATTCAAGGTAGATTGAATAATCAATACTTTTTGAATGCAAATCAAATGTTATAGTTAACTACAACCCTATTAATTAGATCAATTTAATATTCCTTGGTTTCATTCGTGATAAAGACCAATAAGTAAAATTAGGATGAAAATAATTGATGAAGTTGTTCATATAAAAAGATTTGAGAATTTAATAATACAAATAATTGGTAAAATTAATGCAATTTCTACATCGAAAATAAGAAAAATAATTGTAATTAAAAAGAATCGAAGAGAAAAAGGTAGACGAGAGGAAGATTTTGGATCGAACCCACATTCGAAAGGGGAAGATTTTTCGCGATCAACTAATGTTTTTTTTGATAAAATAGATGCTAATAATATTACTATTATAGAAAGTGTTATAATAATTAAACTAATTGTTAAAATTGATAAAATTATCTATACTACTAATAATAGACCATATGATTGGAAGTCAAATATACTTTTTATACTATATAGATAATTAATTAACCTCCTCATCAATAAATTGATACATAAAGGAATAGTCATACAACATCAACAAAGTGTCAGTATCAGGCAGCAGCTTCAAATCCAAAGTGATGATTTTTTGAAAAATGATTATTTAAATGTCGAATTAAACAAATTAATAAAAATGTAGTTCCAATTAATACATGAATTCCATGGAATCCTGTTGCTATAAAAAATGTTGATCCATAAACTGAGTCAGCAATAGTAAAAGGTGCTTCAATATATTCATAAGCTTGAAGAATTGTGAAATAAATACCTAAAGTTACTGTAAAAAATAAACTTTGAGCTGCTTGAGAATGATTTCCTTCCATTAATCTATGGTGAGCTCAAGTTACTGTAATTCCTGAAGTTAATAAAATTACAGTGTTTAATAATGGAATTTGAAATGGATTAAACGGGATAATTCCTATTGGTGGTCAAATAGCTCCTAATTCAATAGAAGGAGATAAGCTTCTATGAAAAAAGGCTCAAAAAAAAGAAATGAAAAATAAAACTTCTGATAAAATAAATAGAATTATTCCTCATCGTAAGCCTGTTGTAACAGCTTCAGTATGAAGACCTTGAAAAGTTCCTTCACGAGATACATCTCGTCATCATTGATAAACAGTTAAAATAGTAATAATATTTCCTAAAAGGAATAAAGATATATTATATTGGTGGAATCATTTTACTATTCCAGCAACAGTTGTTATTGCTCCAATTGAAGCAGTTAAAGGTCATGGTCTGTAATCTACTAAATGAAATGGATGATTTGAGTGAGTTGACATTAATTTACTTCTCTAGAATAAAGAGTAGAAAGAACAGCAAATACATATGATTGAATTATAGCAACTGCTGATTCTAAAACTAATAAAGCAATTTGAGTAATAATTAATACTCTTAATAGAATTGAAGATATTGAAGGCCCAGTATTTCCTAAAAGAGTAAGTAGTAAGTGACCTGCAATTATATTAGCAGTTAATCGTACTGCTAGAGTTCCAGGTCGAATAATATTTCTGATTGTTTCAATACATACTATAAATGGTATTAATACAGCTGGTGTTCCTTGAGGAACTAAATGAGCAAATATATGTTGGGTATTATTAATTCAACCAAATAATATAAAACTTAATCATAAAGGTAAAGCTAATGTTAGTGTTAAAGTTAAATGACTTGTTCTTGTAAAAATATACGGAAATAATCCTATGAAATTATTAAATAGAATTATTGAAAAAAGGGAGACAAATAGAAAGGTTGAACCATTAGCTCCTATTGGTCCTAATAGAGTTTTAAATTCTTTATGAAGAATTAATAAAATACTATTTCAAAAAGTATGATACCGTGAAGGTATAAGTCAATATGCAGACGGAATTATTAAAATTCCTAAAAAAGTTCTTAATCAATTTAGTGATAAATTGAAAATACTTGAAGAAGGGTCAAATACTGAAAATAAATTTGTTATCATTTTCAATTTAATGAATTTATAGATTGTGTTTTAATCGAAAGACTTGATTTAGGTATAGAAGGAGTAAAAGAGTAATAATTTATTATATTAAAAATTACAAATGCAATAGAAAAAATAATAAATAAACTTAATCAACCAATTGGTGCTATTTGAGGAATTAAAAAATATCAATAAATCGATAATTTTAGTTTGACAAACTAATGTTATTTATTTAACTAATTTTTTCATTAGAAGTAAGTGCTAATTTACTATTAAATGGTTTAAGAGACCAGTACTTGCTTTCAGTCATCTAATGAAGAGTTTATATTATTAGAAATTCATTTGATAAAATAATTTACAGGAATTCTTTCAATTACGATTGGTATAAAACTATGATTAGCCCCACAAATTTCTGAACATTGGCCGTAAAATAATCCTGGTCGGTTAATTAAGAAATTAGTTTGATTTAATCGTCCAGGTGTTCCATCAACTTTTACTCCTAGGGCAGGTACTGTTCAAGAATGAATTACATCTGCAGCTGTCACTAAAATTCGAATTTGAGAATTTATTGGTAGTACTACTCGATTATCTACGTCTAATAATCGGAATCTATCTAAAGATAGTTCATTAGTAGGAATTATATAAGAATCAAATTCAATATTATTAAAATCTGAATATTCATAACTTCAATATCATTGATGACCAATAGTTTTTAATGTAATTGAAGGCTCATTAATTTCATCTAATAAATATAAAAGACGAAGTGAAGGAAGAGCAATAAATAATAAAATAATTGCTGGTAAAATAGTTCAAATAATTTCAATAGTTTGTCCATGTAAAAGGTAGCGATTTACATATTTGTTAAATAATAATATAATTATTAAATAACCTACTAAAATAGTAATTATTACTAAAATTAATAAAGTATGATCATGAAAAAAAATTAATTGTTCTATTAATGGGGAAGAACTATCTTGTAAACCTAAATTTGCTCATGTTGACATTAGTTATTCTAATAAAAGTAAAATACTTTATATATGGAGCTTAAATCCATTGCACTAATCTGCCACATTAGAAATTAGTTAATAATGGCAATTCAGAATAACTATGTTCAGCTGGTGGAGTATTTTGAAGTCATTCAATAGATGAATTTAATTGAACTGGGAATATAACTTGTCGTTGGGATGTTAAACTTTCTCAAATAATAAAGAAAAAAAATAAAATTCCTAATAAAGAAATTGTTGACCCAATAGTTGAAATTACGTTTCAAGCAGTATAAGCATCTGGATAATCAGAATATCGTCGAGGTATACCTGCAAGACCTAAGAAATGTTGAGGGAAGAAAGTTAAATTTACTCCTGTAAATATAATAGTAAATTGACTTTTTAGTATTTTTGTATTTAATGTTAATCCTGTAAATAAAGGATATCAATGTACAAATCCGGCTATAATAGCAAATACAGCTCCTATAGAAAGTACATAGTGGAAATGAGCTACTACATAATATGTATCATGTAAAATAATATCAATTGATGAATTAGCTAAAACTACTCCTGTTAATCCTCCTACTGTAAATAAGAATACAAATCCTAGGGCTCATAAAGTAGCTGGGGAATAATTTAATTGAGTTCCATAAAGAGTAGCAAGTCAACTAAAAATTTTAATTCCTGTTGGAACAGCAATAATTATTGTTGCTGATGTAAAATAAGCTCGTGTATCTACATCTATTCCTACTGTAAATATATGGTGAGCTCATACGATGAATCCTAAGAGTCCAATTGCTAATATTGCATAAATTATTCCTAATGATCCGAATGTTTCCTTTTTACCTGATTCTTGACTAATAATATGGGAAATTATTCCAAATCCAGGTAAAATTAAAATATAAACTTCAGGGTGTCCAAAGAATCAAAATAAATGTTGATATAAAATTGGATCTCCTCCTCCAGCGGGGTCAAAGAATGAAGTATTAATATTTCGATCAGTTAATAATATAGTAATTGCTCCAGCAAGTACAGGTAAAGAAAGTAATAAAAGTAAGGCTGTAATTACTACTGATCATACAAATAAAGGTATTCGATCAAATGTAATACCTGTTGATCGTATATTAATAACTGTAGTAATGAAATTTACTGCCCCTAAAATTGATGAAATTCCAGCTAAATGTAGAGAAAAAATAGCTAAGTCAACAGAAGCCCCTCCGTGAGCAATATTAGAAGATAAGGGAGGGTAAACAGTTCATCCTGTTCCAGCTCCATTTTCTACTATACTACTTACTAGAAGTAATGTTAATGCTGGGGGTAAAAGTCAAAAACTTATATTATTTATTCGAGGGAAAGCTATATCTGGAGCTCCCAATATAATTGGTACTAATCAGTTTCCAAATCCTCCAATTATAATTGGTATTACTATAAAGAAAATTATAATAAAGGCATGAGCTGTAACAATTACATTATAAATTTGGTCATCTCCAATTAAAGCACCGGGGTGACCTAATTCTGCTCGAATAAGAATTCTTAACGAAGTTCCTACTATACCTGCTCAAGCTCCGAAAATAAAGTATAAAGTTCCAATATCTTTATGATTAGTAGAGAATAACCATTGTTGCGATTAAATGGCTGAAATTTAGGCAATAGACTGTAAATCTATTTATGAGAGTTATTCTCTTTAATCATAAATAATTGGCTTTATAGTCAATAATGACGTTAGACTGCAATTCTAAAGGAGTAAGAATTTACTAAGGCTTAAAAGATTATTCTTATATTTATAGCTTTGAAGGCTATTAGTTTATTTAACTTAAAGCCTTAAAGCATAAAATATAAAGAAAATATTAAAAATAATCCTATAGAGGATAAAAAAGAATATGTTATAAAAGTTCTTAAATATGTTGTATTATATAATGAATTAATTATTCAATTATTTTCATGATAATTAAGTATAAATGCTCTATAAGATAATCGCATATAAAAATATAGAGTAATTAAAGTTATTAATACTATAAAGGTTAATAGAAATAATTGATTATTTAGTGTTAATGATTGAATTACTAATCACTTTGGTAAAAATCCTAAAAATGGAGGAAGACCTCCTAATGATAATAAATTAAAAAATAAGAAAAATTTTATTGTTTTTGAATGAAAAGATAGTGTAAATAATTGATTTATATGAGATGTTTTGAATATATTAAATATAAAAATTATCGTAAAAGTTAAAAATGTATAAAATATAAAATAAGTTATTCATATTAAATTTCTATCAAATATTGCAGCTAATATTCATCCTAAGTGATTAATTGAAGAATAAGCTATTAATTTTCGTAGGGAGGTTTGGTTTAATCCTCCTAATGCACCAATTAATCTTGATAGAATGATTCTAATGATGATTAGAGGTTTAAAAATAATGTATGAGATTAGTATTAAGGGGGCAATTTTTTGTCATGTTATTAAAATTAATGCATTTAATCAAGAAAGACCTTCTATTACATTAGGGAATCAAAAATGGAATGGGGCAGAACCACTTTTTAATAGAAGAGAGGAAAAAATTATTATTTCTATTAAAAAATTAGAATTAATTTTATTTGAGTTTAGTAAAAACAAAATTGTAGCAAATAAGAACACTGAAGAAGCTAATGCTTGGGTTAAGAAGTACTTTAATGAGGCTTCTGTAGATATTAATTTATTATCTCTTATTAGGGGAATAAAAGATAACAAATTAATCTCTAAACCTATTCAAGCTCCTAGTCAAGAATTAGCTGAAATAGAAATTAGTGTTCCTATTATTAAAATTATGAAAAATACAATTTTTGATGAATTATTAAAAATTAAAAAGAAAAGGATTAGGACCTTTATAAATGGGGTATGAGCCCAGTAGCTTAGTTAGCTTATCTTTTTATATTTTGGTGTATGATGCACAAAAGTTTTTGATACTTTTAGAAATAGTTTAATTCTATTAAATATAATGAATGTAATATTAATTACATGATTTACCCTATCAAGGTAATCCTTTTGTCAGGCAATTCATT